AGCTAAAATTGATTATTGTTCCTATACAGTTCGAACTATCTACGGGGCATTAGGAATCAAAATTTGGATATTTACAGACGAGGAATAACGGTCCTTCCGTTGTCTTTCTGTTCCACTCATCCGATCCGGCAATTGAATAAAAATCACAAACTCGTTCATCTTTTTTCCAAAATAAAAAAAAAAATTCTAATTTTTCTAATTCTATAAGGTTGAATAACAATTCGATTGACTCCATATAATTGCTATGCTTAGTGTGTGACTCGTTGGTTTTTTATTTAGGGTTAGGATTAAAAAGCAAGGGACCACCCCCTAGTATGAACTAATAACTAGATAACTAATAACCAGCTCATTGCTTCGTATTATCTAGATCCAAGGAACCGGTCACTATATGATTGATGTATCGATCATATTGTTGTAGCAACTGAAATCTTACATAAAAGACAAGTCAATCAGATTCTAAGTGAAGCAAAAACAAAGGGATATGGATAGGTGGAGGGGTGAGAGAAAGAAAGAAAAAGAATAGCAATGATATATGATTCCAATATGTATGGTCTATGAACTATCTCAAAAAAGGCAGTGTAATAAAGCATTAATACGTATTTGATTCGTCCATAATTAATAATGAATTAGATGAATCCAATTCATAAGAAAAAATTATAAAGAGCATCAAGTCAATAAAGACTGAGTAGATTGATTTAGGAACAATTTTTATTAGGAGCTCCATTGCAGAGTTTGGGCCTAGCCATTAATCGAGAACGAGAAGCAATGGGAACGACGGAACCCGTGACTGCGTAAGATTCCTTGAAAACGAATCCTAATGATTCATTGGGTGGGATGGCGGAACGAGCCAAGAACCAATTCTATTCTGTTAGGTTATGGGATGCCCCTACGAATGAAAGGTGATGTTAAAAGGGCAAATATTCGCCCGCGAAAGCCTTATTGGATTGCTAAGTTTTGGGCGATTGAATAAAGGTAAAAATAAAGATTCATTAATTTAAATTAAATTAAATATAATTATATTTTTTTTTTTGATTCTATTATATATTCTTAGATTTACAAAATTTAATAGAAATTATAATATATAAAGATATATTATAATTATAAAGAAAATAAAAATAATAAAATAGAAATCTATTTATAATTTTATATACGAGCAAGATATAACAATTCCTACGTGACAGATTCGATCTCAAAAAATTCCATGATGTATTATTTTATTCATTAAATACAAATAAATATCTGTAATATTTTTTAATTGTTTCATTCGCGAGGAGCTGGATGAGAAGAAACTCTCATGTCCGGTTCTGCAGTAGAGATGGCATTGAGAAACAACCATCAACTATAACCCCAAAAGAACCAGATTTCGTAAACAACATAGAGGAAGAATGAAGGGAATATCTTATCGAGGCAATCGAATTTGTTTCGGCGGATACGCCCTTCAGGCACTTGAACCCGCTTGGATCACATCTAGACAAATAGAAGCGGGGCGACGAGCCATGACAAGATATGCGCGTCGTGGTGGAAAAATATGGGTACGTATATTTCCAGACAAACCTGTTACAGTAAGGCCTACCGAAACACGTATGGGTTCGGGGAAAGGATCTCCCGAATATTGGGTATCCGTCGTTAAACCGGGTCGAATACTTTATGAAATGGGTGGAGTATCAGAAATTGTAGCCAGAGAAGCTATTTCTATAGCTGCGTCCAAAATGCCTATACGAACTCAATTCGTTATTGTGGAATAGGGGTATGAAACGAAAGGGAAGGGGCCTTGTGATGAAAAAAACCGCAATTTCTTTATTTCTATTTCTGGACAAACAATATTTCTTCTTTTTTTCTTCGCGCTTTGAAAGAAAAAAAATAATAATAATAATAATATGATTCAACCTCAGACCTATTTAAATGTAGCGGACAACAGCGGGGCTAGAGAATTAATGTGTATTCGAATCATAGGAGCTAGTAATCGCCGATATGCTCATATTGGCGACGTTATTGTTGCTGTAATCAAAGAAGCAGTGCCCAATATGCCTCTACAAAGATCAGAAGTAATCAGAGCTGTAATTGTACGTACATGTAAAGAACTCAAACGTAACAATGGTATGATAATACAATATGATGACAATGCAGCAGTTGTCATTGATCAAGAAGGAAATCCAAAAGGAACTCGAGTTTTTGGTGCGATCGCTCGGGAATTGAGACAGTTGAATTTTACTAAAATAGTCTCATTAGCTCCTGAGGTATTATAAATACTAATAGACGAGAACATAATCATAATATAGATAAGTAGGTCATCTAAAATAAAATTTATAGGCTATCTGAAATAGTAGGGTATCTAAATAAGATTCATTTAATCAGTAGAATGCATTAGTAGATTGTTTCTCACGCATATACCTTAAATAATAAAAAAAAGAATAAAAAAGCAGAGCATGTTGATTATATAAAAACTCGGGGGCACCAATAATTATAGTTCATCATGGGTAGGGACACTATTGCTGAAATAATAACTTCTATACGAAATGCTGACATGGATAAAAAAGGAACGGTTCGAATAGCATCTACAAATATCACCGAAAACATTGTTAAAATACTTCTGCGAGAAGGCTTTATCGAAAATGTGAGAAAACATCGAGTAAGCAATAAATTTTTCTTGGTTTCAACTCTGCGACATAGAAGGAATAGAAAAGGGCCATATAGAACTGTTTTAAAACGTATCAGCCGACCCGGCCTACGAATCTATTCCAACCATCAACGAATTCCTAGGATTTTAGGAGGAATGGGTGTTGTAATTCTTTCTACTTCTCGAGGTATAATGACAGACCGAGAGGCTCGACTAGAAGGAATCGGAGGAGAAATTTTGTGTTATATATGGTGATCTTTCTGGTATCCGAATTGCATCCGTAACTTCCTCTTTGTTTTGTGAAAAAAAAAAGAGAAAAGGCGGGTTGTCTAATATCACTCCTCCTCCATTAGTTGATAATTCAAGGGGGTTACCTGGAATGAAAGAACAAAAATGGATTCATGAAGGTTTAATTACTGAATCACTTCCCAATGGTATGTTTCGGGTTCGTTTAGATAATGAAGATCTGATTCTAGGTTATGTTTCAGGAAGGATCCGACGTAGTTTTATACGGATACTGCCAGGCGATAGAGTAAAAATTGAAGTAAGTCGTTATGATTCAACCAGGGGACGCATAATTTATAGACTCCGCAACAAAGATTCGACCGACTAAGCGGCTTTTTCAACATCCCTCTCGTGCGGATGCAATTGGAGGTTCAAAATTTCAAGAGACTTATTTTCTTCCAAGGAGTAGATTCGAAATTAAGGTAAGGAATTACAAATATGAAAATAAGGGCCTCCGTTCGTAAAATTTGTGAAAAATGTCGACTGATCCGCAGGCGGGGACGAATTATAGTAATTTGTTCCAACCCAAGGCATAAACAGAGACAGGGATAATCTTTCTTAAAAGGGACTCTCAAAAGGACCCAATACACAAATAAAGGATCTGTTTTGACATGAAATGGATATTTCCGTATATCTCTGACTCATATTTATGAGATGATAAAATATGACAAAAACCATACCAAGAATTGGCTCGCGCAGGAATGGACGTATTGGCTCACGTAAGAATGGACGTCGAATACCAAAAGGAGTTATTCATGTTCAAGCAAGTTTTAACAATACCATTGTAACGGTTACAGATATACGGGGTCGGGTAGTTTCTTGGTCCTCAGCCGGTACTTGTGGCTTCAGGGGCACAAGAAGAGGGACGCCATTTGCTGCTCAAACCGCAGCCGCAAATGCTATTCGTACAGTAGTAGATCAGGGTATGCAACGAGCAGAAGTCATGATAAAAGGTCCTGGTCTTGGAAGAGATGCAGCATTACGAGCCATTCGTAGAAGTGGTATACTATTAAGTTTTGTCAGAGACGTAACCCCTATGCCACATAATGGATGCAGGCCTCCTAAAAAAAGACGTGTATAGAAATAAAATAAGAATTGAACGGATTTCAAGAGAAATAAATGATTCAATAATCTGATCAAATAATAAATATTATTATGCTTCGAGAGAAAGTAGCAGCATCTACTCGGACACTACAGTGGAAGTGTGTTGAATCAAGAGCAGACAGTAAGCGTCTTTATTATGGACGTTTTCTTTTGTCTCCACTTATGAAAGGTCAAGCCGATACAATAGGCATCGCGATGCGAAGGGCTTTGCTTGGAGAAATAGAAGGAACATGTATCACACGCGCAAAATCTGAAAAGATACCACATGAATATTCTACCATAGTAGGTATTGAAGAATCAGTACATGAAATTTTAATGAATTTGAAAGAAATTGTATTGAGAAGTAATCTATATGAAACTCGCGACGCATATATTTGTGTCAAGGGTCCTGGATATGTAACTGCTCAAGACATCATCTTACCGCCTTCTGTGGAAATAGTTGATACTACACAGCATATAGCTAGCCTGGTGGAACCAATTGATTTGTATATTGGATTACAAATCGAGAGGAATCGCGGATATCGTATGAAAACACCAAAAAACGCTCAAGAAGGAAGTTATCCTATCGATGCTGTATTCATGCCTGTTCGAAATGCAAATCATAGTATTCATTCTTATGGGAATGGGAATGAAAAACAAGAGATACTTTTTCTTGAAATATGGACGAATGGAAGTTTAACTCCTAAAGAAGCACTTTACGAGGCCTCCCGTAATTTGATTGATTTATTTATTCCTTTTCTACATGCAGAAGAACAAGACACAAATTTAGAGGACAATCAAAAAAGGGTTACTTTACCCTTTTTTACTTTTCATGATGGGTTGGATAAACTAAGAAAAAACAAAAAAGAAATCGAATTGAAATGTATTTTTATTGACCAATTAAAATTGCCTTCCAGGACCTATAATTGTCTCAAAAGGTCCAAAATACATACATTATTAGACCTCTTGAATAAGAGTCAAGAAGACCTTATGAAAATTGAATATTTTTGCATAG